ATAGGAAATGAAATAGTAAAATGATTATTCATCGAATGACTATTCATCTATTGTATTTTCAAATAGGGGGCGGGAAGGCTCTATGGAAAAATGGTGGTTCAATTCGATGTTGTCGAATGAGGAGTTAGAACACAGGTGTGGGCTAAGTAAATCGATGGACAGTCTTGATCGTCCTATTGGAAATACCAGTGGAAGCGAAGACCCCTTTATAAATGATACGGGTAAAAACATTCAGAGTTGGAGCGATAGTGGCAGTTATAGTTGCAGTAATGTTGATCATTTTTTAGGTGTCAGGGACATTTGGAGTTTCATCTCTGATGAAACTTTTTTAGTTAGGGATAGTAATGGTAACAGTTATTCCGTATATTTTGATATTGAAAATCTGATTTTTGAGATTGACAATGATAGTTCTTTTCTGAGTGAACTAGAAAGTTCTTTTTCTAGTCATCTGAATAATGGGTCTAAGAGTGACAATCGCTACTATGATTGTGATACTAAATATAGTTGGACTAATCACATTAATAGTTGCATTGATAGTTATCTTCGTTCTGAAATTAGTATTGATAGTTACATTTCAAGTGGTAGCGACAATTACAGTGACAGTTACATTTATACTTACATTTGTAGTGGTGAACGTATAAGTGGTAGTGACAGTGGGAGTTCTAATATAAGAACTGGCGGTAATGGCAGTGATTTCAATATAAGAGGAAGATCGAATGATTTCGATAGAAATCAAAAATACAAACATTTATGGGTTCAATGCGAAAATTGTTATGGATTAAATTATAAGAAGTTTTTTAAGTCAAAAATGAATATTTGTGAACAATGTGGATATCATTTGAAAATGAGTAGTTCAGATAGAATCGAACTTTCGATTGATCCGGGCACTTGGGATCCTATGGATGAAGACATGGTCTCTATCGACCCCATTGAATTTCACTCGGAAGAAGAACCCTATAGAGATCGTATCGATTCGTATCAAAGAAAGACAGGTTTAACTGAGGCTGTTCAAACAGGCATAGGTCAACTAAATGGTATTCCCATAGCAATTGGGGTTATGGATTTTGAGTTCATGGGAGGTAGTATGGGATCCGTAGTAGGCGAGAAAATCACCCGTTTGATCGAGTATGCTACTAATAGATCTCTACCAGTTATTATGGTATGTGCTTCTGGAGGAGCACGTATGCAAGAAGGAAGTTTGAGCTTGATGCAAATGGCTAAAATATCTTCTGCTTTATATGATTATCAATCAAATAAAAAGTTATTCTATGTATCAATCCTTACATCTCCTACAACTGGTGGAGTGACAGCCAGTTTTGGTATGTTGGGAGATATCATTATTGCTGAACCCAATGCCTACATTGCATTTGCGGGTAAAAGAGTAATTGAACAAACATTGAATAAGACAGTACCTGAGGGTTCACAAGCGGCTGAGTATTCATTCCATAAGGGCTTATTTGATTCAATCGTACCACGTAATCCTTTAAAAGGTGTTCTGAGTGAGTTATTTCAGCTACACGGTTTCTTTCCCTTGAATCAAAATTCAATTAAAGTAGAGCACTAGACTCAGTTATTTGTAGCGAACTTGAGTTCATCACAATCAAAGTCAAAATAAGAAGAACGGGATTTTCTTTGGTGACATAAGTTCTATAGTCAGAATCAGAAGTTTCGGATAATGACTTTTGATTTACATTTTTTTTCTTTTCTCCAGATTTTTTATCCTACCCCTATTCATGTATTCCTGATTACTAATCAGGAACCCTCTATAATATAAAGAGGAGAAAAGAGTGAATTCTTCCTTCCGCGGAATAGAATTGGGAAAATAAAAAAAAATTTCATGTTTCCTTCCTTCTTACATATTATTCAATATATAGAATAATTCAATTCTATAATAGAAGTGTTGTATATTTCTATATCTATATCTCCCGAGAATCCCCATTTTTGACTATGAATCCCTGTTCTGTTGGATGGAATTCTAAGAATCGAATCCTTAGGGAACTCGTAAGAAACTCTTTATTAGAAGATAAGGACGGGAGAACAAGAATAATAGAGTGGATTATCATCCATATATTTCGTGTAGAAAGAGATACACTTATTTAGTTCTACATTCCTTGCACTTATTATATATTTATAGTAGATATACTTATCATAAGTTATATTTATAACAGGTACAAATATTAAATCGAGGACCCATTCTATGACAGATTTCAATTTACCCTCTATTTTTGTGCCTTTAGTGGGCTTAGTATTTCCGGCAATTGCAATGGTTTCTTTATTTCTTCATGTTCAAAAGAACAAGATTGTTTAGATCCGACGGGACCAAATCTTATCAATTTATTTTAACACTTGGACTTGGATCATAATACAGATATCCATTTAGTGGAATATGGTATGGGACAGTACGACATGTGGCTCCCTCTGTGAGCACAAATAAAAAAGCTGTTATTGTTATCATGTGGATCCATGATATATGGATAAATGCATGTATATACGGGTATAGCTGTTTTTGTTTTAAAATGGATCAGCGGATATCTGAAATGGAAAGTCAATTATCTATATGTACGTAGATATACATAGTGGGATCATGTGAAGGGGATGTTATTATTTTCTATCTAACCAATTCGATGAATTACTCCTAATGGTTCACATCATAATAGTGCTAGTTGATGAGAGTTACTTCGGGATCAAAACAAAAAGTAAAGTCCAACTTATTTGGCTTATTCTCTCAATTCCAATATAATGGAACTGGATCTAGTATGAACTGGCAATCAGAACGTATATGGATAGAACTTATAACAGGGTCTCGAAAAACGAGTAATTTCTGCTGGGCCTGTATCCTTTTTTTGGGTTCACTAGGATTCTTATTGGTTGGAACTTCCAGTTATCTTGGTAGGAATCTGATATCCTTATTTCCCTCTCAGCAAATCATTTTTTTTCCCCAAGGGATCGTGATGTCTTTCTATGGGATCGCGGGTCTGTTCATTAGTTCCTATTTGTGGTGCACAATTTCGTGGAATGTAGGTAGTGGTTATGATCGATTCGATAGAAAAGAAGGAATAGTGTGTATTTTTCGATGGGGATTTCCTGGAATAAATCGTCGAATCTTCCTTCGATTCCTTATGAGAGATATCCAGTCGATCAGAATGGAAGTTAAAGAGGGTCTTTATCCTCGTCGTGTCCTTTATATGGAAATCAGAGGCCAGGGAGCCATTCCCTTGACTCGTACTGATGAGAATTTTACTCCACGAGAGCTTGAACAAAAAGCTGCTGAATTGGCCTATTTCTTGCGTGTACCAATTGAAGTATTTTGAAATGAACTGAAGAATGAATCCTTTCTCAGCATGAGGGAAGGAACCCAAGAATCCCCTTTTGCATTTTTTCGGAACGTTTATTCGAGCAAAACATGTTAGATTCCATTTCCCTCGTTCCGTTGGTAATACGGCTGCGGCCCATAGAATAAAATAGGCGGACGTATACGGAACAACCATAATAAGAAGCTGTTTTTATCCACTAAAACAAAAACGATTTTTTATGCATATGGAACTCCAATCAATTCTTTACTTCAATTGGTTCTTTCGGGCATTCATCGAAAAGTAACAAATGAAGATAAGATGCAATTGGTTCGAATTTGACCAATTGAGATATCTGGGAACAATATTGGATTATGAATATTTGATTATTTATTCATTCAAAACGGACCCTTATTCTATTTCTATATTCTTTCTAGATCCAAGGACTAAACAATTCAAAAAAAGAAAAAAGAAGGAATAGATCCATAGGTTCCATACCTTGTTATAGAACTCATGCTTCATAGAAATATCGGATCAGATAGAGTCGGCGAATGAAGCAGGTTCATTAACAATTCACAGAACAGATTAAAAGTGCCAAAAAAGAAAGCATTGACTCCCCTCCCATATCTTGCATCTATAGTCTTTTTGCCCTGGTGGATCTCTCTCTCATTTAATAAAAGTCTGGAACCTTGGGTTACTAATTGGTGGAATACCAGGCAATCCGAAACTTTTTTGAATGATATTCAAGAGAAGAACGTTCTAGAAAGATTCATAGAATTAGAACAACTATTCTTTTTGGAAGAAATGATAAAGGAGTACCCGGAGACACAGGTACAAAAGTTTCGTATAGGAATCCACAAAGAAACAATGCAATTGGTCAAAATGCACAATGAAGATCCTATCCATATCATTTTGAATTTCTCGACAAATATAATCTGTTTTGCTATTCTAAGTGGTTATTCTATTCTGGGTAATGAAGAACTTGTCATTCTTAATTCTTGGGTTCAGGAATTCCTCTATAATTTAAGCGACACAATCAAAGCTTTTTCTATTCTTTTATTAACCGATTTATGTATCGGATTCCACTCGCCCCATGGTTGGGAACTAATGATTGGTTCGGCCTACAAAGATTTTGGATTTGCTCATAACGATCAAATTATATCTGGTCTTGTTTCCACTTTTCCAGTCATTCTAGATACAATTTTGAAATATTGGATCTTCCATTATTTAAATCGTGTATCTCCTTCACTTGTAGTGGTTTATCATTCAATGAATGAATGAAGAACTCATTTGATCTGCCGATATCAATCCAATCAGAATGTTACTTCGTACATAAACAAACCATTTTTCATCTTACTCACTCTTTATACTTCTACCCGTCTAGGGGATTCCTCCTATATTTTAGTAGGATTATTCCAGTACAGTGGCAAAATCGTGGATAGGGAACTATACTAGCTACCTACCTAATTTATTGTAGAAATTTTCGGGATCAACGATTTGACCATGCAAAATAGAAATACCTTTTTTGGGGTAAAGGAACAGATGATTCGATTCATTTCCGTATCGATCATGATATATGTAATAACTCGGACATCTATTTCAAATGCATATCCTATTTTTGCGCAGCAGGGTTATGAAAATCCACGAGAAGCAACTGGGCGTATTGTATGTGCCAATTGCCATTTAGCTAATAAGCCCGTGGATATGGAG